CTAAACATATGTATAAAAAGAAGATATTTTATTTAGTCTCTTCATGCTTACTATAACTAGTTATTTCGGTTTTCTACTAGCAGCTTTGACTATAACCTCAGCTTTATTTATCGGTTTGAACAAGATACGACTTATTTGAAATTAATTGAATGAACAATTCATGACAAAATCTTTCTGTCATAGTTCACATATTCTATAGTTCCTTACCGCGTCAATTTTCAAGTTGAGATTAATGGGGTAATTCCCATTAAGATTTAAGGAAAAATATTACCTCCCTTTTTTCACCTTTCAAAGAAATTGAAATGATTGAAGTTTTTCTATTTGGAATCGTCTTAGGTCTAATTCCTATTACTTTGGCTGGATTATTCGTAACTGCATATTTACAATACCGACGTGGTGATCAATTGGACCTTTGATTAATTAACATCTATGTTTTTTGATTGACCTCCTATTTGCTTTAATCTGCAGGAGGTCAAATTCAATTTGTTGTTCAATTATTTCAGTTTTATTTTCGACTTATAACACAAATAAGAAGAATCTAATCACGCTCTGTAGGATTTGAACCTACGACATTGGGTTTTGGAGACCCACGTTCTACCGAACTGAACTAAGAGCGCTTTATTATCACAAAAAAATCCAACCCCTTATATACTAGCAGAAAAAATAAATTGCTTATGTCTATCCAATTTTAATCAATATCAATTGAACCCTCGTTACTGCTCATAGGATAAGTAATAGGTAGGGATGACAGGATTTGAACCTGTGACATTTTGTACCCAAAACAAATGCGCTACCGAGCTGCGCTACATCCCTTTAAATTGGTCTACAGTATCATTGTAGAGAATCCCTGTGTTCTTTTCCACATCTTTATTTCTTTCATTGATATACCAACTTGTCCTTTCTTCTTTTTTTTTAATCTCATATCATATAACATATAAAAATAATAGACTGATATTATATACGTAGTGAAGAAATATGAAACCATAAAAAAAAAATGAATATTTGTCGGGAATTCTCAAACAGAACGGGGCGTTTTTTTGTTTAAGAGAAAAGGCTTATTTTTACCGAATTGTTGTACATTTCAATCTGCATTAGGTATTCTAACGTAGAAATACAAGTGTCAGTCATTAACTACATATACACATCTGGTCATATATGTATTACTATTATGTATTACATAATTAGAATAAAATCACAAAAAAAAAGGAGGACCTTAAATGCGAAATCTAAAAACATACCTTTCCGTGGCACCAGTAGTAAGTACTCTATGGTTTGGTTCTTTAGCAGGTTTATTGATAGAGATCAATCGGTTATTTCCGGATGCGTTAATATTCCCCTTTTTTTCATTATAGTAAGTGAGGCGCGAAGGGGGTGAAGAAAATTCGAGTTACAATAAAATATCTGTGACTAATCCCTTCCGTTACTCTTCTTTTTTTATAATTAAACTAAATTATAAAAGAATAAAAGCGGATTCACCCTAGTCAAACTAGGAACTCGGGGTTCCGGGACCAAAATAAAATGAATTTAGAATAGCGTGAGAAAGAAAATGCAATAGTTGTGACAATAATATCATACAAGATAATTCCATAACAAATTAGCAATTATAAGTATCGAGTTAGAAATCATTATATTACTTATTATTACTATATTGATAGATTGCAAGGAAATCTTTCATAATTGGATTTCAATTTCGCAATTTCTATTTTTTCTTTCCTTTCTTTCTTCTTGGCTTCGGATCGGATCCGAAAATGGCAAAAGAGAACAGTTCAGTCAATCAAAAACCCAAAGGAGGTTCATGGCCAGGGGTAAAGATGCCCGAGTTACGATTATTTTGGAATGTACCAGTTGTGTTCGAAACCGCATTAATAAGGAATCAACGGGCATTTCCCGATATATTACTCAAAAAAATCGACATAATACGCCTAGTCGATTGGAATTGAGAAAATTCTGTACCTCTTGTTACAAACACACGATTCACGGGGAGATAAAGAAATAGATCTAACCGACCGCTCGCGCGTCCGCCTTGCTTTCCAAAGAAGACGAAAAACGACATATTATATATATTATTATATATTAATAATTATTATATATTAATATTATTTTTTATATATTAATATTATTTTTTATACAACAAAAAAAATATAAAACAGATCCTATATTATTTTATATATAAAATAAACAAAACAAAGCAATCTTTTTTTTTTTTAATTCGAAATCATTTCTGATACGATCAAAATAGAATTAGGATTTTCAGGACAAGGAATAAAAAACCATGGTTAAATCCAAGCGACTCTTTCTTAAATCTAAGCGATCTTTTCGTAGGCGTTTGCCCCCGATACAATCGGGGGATCGAATTGATTATAGAAATATGAGTTTAATTAGTCGATTTATTAGTGAACAAGGAAAGATATTATCTAGGCGAGTGAATAGATTGACCTTAAAACAACAACGATTAATTACAATTGCGATAAAACAAGCTCGTATTTTATCTTTGTTACCTTTTCTTAATAATGAGAAACAATTTGAACGAAATGAGTCAACTCCTAGAACTACTGGTCTTAGAGTTAAAAAGAAATAAGCTTGCTCTTCAATTGAATCAAAAAAAAACTTCAATCCGCCTTCAAATGCGAATTGACATTTTGTTCAAAAAAAAAAATAAATAAAATTTTATTGTTGTGTCGTTCGTAAGAAAAAAAATTTGGGAATAAATCCTTTTTTATTGAACGTGTTTGTTTATTGTGATGACTTTATCATATTATACTCTATTTTACCATAATAATTTCTACTCTACCCTCCCAAATTCACCCATCAGGGAAACATTACACTGGATTCCTTGCAACCTCTTTATCTTATTTTAAGATCTCGTTGGAAATTATATAAAGACAATTCCTATTTAATATAGCAATTTGTGCAAGTATTTTACGATTAAGAAGCAACTGCTCCTTGTACAGATTGTGTATTAATCGACTATAACTATAGTATATTTTATTGGCTCGAATTACTGCATTTATCCGAGTAATCCACAAACGACGAAAATCTCTCTTTTGCCTACCTCTATCTTGATGAGCCGAAACCAAAGCTCTTATTTTCTGTTGAGTAATAGTCCGAGAAAGTCTTGAGCGAGCCCCTTGAAAACTTGCTGCAAATAAACGAATTTTGGTTCTACGTCTTCGAGCTATATATCCCCGTTTAATTCTAGTCATTGAATAAATGAAACTTTGATGAATAACTAATTGATTTCTTTTCTTTCAGTTATTTCTTTTACCTTTCCTAGTTTATCAATAACAAAACGGATTCTTCCAGTGTATAAAAAAAAATTCCAATGTCTTTTGCTACTATAACCTTCCCGACCACGATTTTTTTCTAGGCTTTTCACCTCGAAATAAGAAATTGTATTGATACTAGATATCAAAAACATAGTAAATAAAATAGGTATAGTGGTTTCCTTCGTTTTTATGGTTGCTTCTTAACGGTGAGGTCCTCTCTATACACCGGAGCCTCCTCCCTCATTTCATTTAATCAATCTTATTGTTAATTTGTACAGTTTACACTTTTTGGCTCTACCCATTATTATCCAGTAATAGGTCTTTCACAAAGAGACCCACCTATACAGTAACGGTATTTTTTTTATTATGAAGATTAGCTGAGTAGCTGACCTTGTTAGTCCGTTCTTGCAGGAGTCAAGAGGTAAGAGTATAATCTTTTTGCTTTTTAAATAGCATTTCCCTGCTTAATGAATACCATTTGCTATCAATGGGGAATTCTTTCTCATCTTAAATTAGAAGTATAAGTGATTGGATTTGTACCAATGTCAACCATAAATTAATTTGATACTGCAAAAGAAGGATATGATAGATTTTTTTCTATATTTGCTTTTTTGGTATAGTGAATGGTCTTCTTACATTCTATCCTATATCACTGTTACTGATCACTTATACTGGATCAATTTTTTTCTTTTTGCTTAGTCTCTGATCTGAACGAGTCGCACATACACCCTAGTACATGTTCCTCGTCGCTGAGGACATCCCCCAAGAGCGGGGGATTTCGTGACATTTTTGATTGGCTGTCGTGTGTTTCTAATAAGTTGTTTAATAGTTGGCATGTTGAATCATATAACAGGATGGGATGGTTTAGATCAATCCTAACCGAATAATTATGAATCCTTTCTTTATTAATGTATTGTATTCATAGAATATTGTCGTAACCCCGCTAAGAAGATAAAATATCACATTATATACTTTCGTAAAATCTCTCTTATTTTTATTCAACTGCTACAAGATCAACAAGTCCGTGAGCTTGGGCTTCTGTTGCTGACATAAAAACATCTCTTTCCATGTCTTCGGAAACAACCCATAAGGATTTGCCCGTTCTTTGTACATAAACCTTTGTGAGGGTTTCGCGCAGCGTCAGTAGTTCTTCCGCTTCCAAGATAAACTCGCCCGTCGATGCCTCATAAAAAGAACTAGAAGGTTGATGGATCATTACCCTGATGAAATAACATAATAACTTATTATTCTATCTCGAACGAATAATATTTATATAATAAAACGATAGAAAAAAGAGAAAATTGAACAACCGTACAGGCATCTTTTTCACATTACATACGGCTCCATAATGGAATTAACTTTTATACCTTTTTTACCTTACATTGAAGAAATATAAAATAAATTTATAGGGGTTATCATATTCACATAGGTAAATGATCCAAAAACCACCCTTTTTTTGGAGTAGTTAAAAAAATACTACGATGGTTCCGTTGCTTTATATATTAATTTCCTCTGTTATTTAGCAATCCCAAAGTTTCTTTTTTTTTTTTTCTTTCAGAATAATATATATTGTTAAGAGTTTTTTGGTGTGAAAACAAAAAAGTTTGTGACGCTGAAAAATGTGTCTCCTGATATATCAGATAAAATAGGAAATACCCTTTATCTCATACTACTCTTTCGATACATAAGTTAACGATTTGGAAAAAAAAAAAGACTTTAATATCGAATTCTAAGTGCCATGCTATTATTACTTAATATTCCTATTTCATATATCGCGAAGGCATAGTCTTGTCTTCTTTTCTTTTTTTTTATCTCAAATAAAAAAAAAAACTCATTGGCGCCAAGCGTGAGGGAATGCTAGACGTTTGGTAATTTCTCCTCCGACCAGAATAAAAGATCCCATTGAAGCGGCTAATCCTATGCATATTGTTTGTACGTCTGGTTGCACAAATTGCATAGTATCATAAAGACCTAATCCAGGTATTACCCATCCGCCTGGAGAGTTTATAAACAAATACAGATCTTTGGTATCATCCTCTATACTGAGATATATCATAAGACCAATAAGTTGATTCGAGATCTCGGTATCCACGTCTTGTCCTAAAAAAAGAAATCTTTCTCGATAAAGTCGGTTGAGTGGGCTAAAATTGTATTCCCTCGGAATCGTACATGCATCTTTTAATGCATACGGTTCAATACACATCGCGAAAAAAAAAGAATCAATGTATAGATTCTAGTTTGTTTTTAATAAAAAAAAAAAAGAATAATAATAATTTACTAAACTTTTCGTACTAACTACTTGTTGATTTATTCTTTTACCGGAACGGAATTAAATCCAAATTACGATGTAATTTTCTTGTTCCTGAATGGCCTTCTTGAATTCTTTTAGGTTTATGCTCTACTCCGAGTAAAGATCTGACCGGTTTTGATTTGCATATATAGGCCAAATATCCAACTACTACTTCTTTTTGCTACGACTTTTTTTTTATTAAAATTTATTTAATGTCTCCCGCCAAATATTAAATATTCAATGCATTCATCATATTTCTCAATTTATTAACAGTTTGAGATCACTTCTGTTTTTATATTTTTCTATTAGAAATTATAAATAGAATATAATAAAATATGATATTAACTAGAAATCATAGTTATATTACCAATAGGTTTTTTATAAACGGAGCCTGGATATTTCATTTTATTGTTCGAACCAAAGCAACCATAAATTAGTCTAATTGCTAATATTAATCTGTATAGCCCCTAAAAAATAGACTTCTTTTTTTTTTCTAATTTTATTCGTTGCATTTCACGCTCCAAATTTTTGATGATTCAATCAATCTTTCTTGGGCGAAAGAGAGGATATCTCAATCGGGTAAGAGAACGGGGAAATACCATATAACCAAATAGATCTGACAAGTCGCACTATACGTCAACCCACGATGCATCTTCTTCTCCAGGATTTCGAAAAGGTACTTTTGGAACACCAATAGGCATTAAACGAAAGAAAAATGAAGTACTATATTTCACTTTGATGTGAAAGCGTAAAAATGGGTTTATTGTCTTAATAATATTTTATCCAGAGATTAAAAAAAAGTTCATAAAAAAGTCAGACAGACTGAATAAAGGAAATTTGTTACAAATAGGTCTTTTCTTTGGGATGATGACCAAATCTAGATGCAGTTCCTCATATAAAATACTATCAACGTCCTACCATTGCGTATTGGTACTTATCGGGTGTAGAATAAATCTGCTTCTTTTTCTTCTTACGAACAAAATTGTTCTATTTTTATTAAAAGATATTCTTACTAAAAGAATAGAACAAAATTTAATCCTTTCCCCGAGATAATCCACTAAAAAGTAAAGTAAGGTCCATAGTATAGTTTTTTTACAGTGCAATAAAGTTACGTCTATTTTTAATTGAAAAAAAGGGGGGTATTTCTATGGGTTTGCCTTGGTATCGTGTTCATACGGTTGTCTTGAATGATCCCGGCCGTTTAATTTCTGTCCATATAATGCATACTGCTCTGGTTGCTGGTTGGGCCGGTTCGATGGCTCTATACGAATTAGCGGTTTTTGATCCTTCTGACCCTGTTCTTGATCCAATGTGGAGACAGGGTATGTTCGTTATACCCTTCATGACTCGTTTAGGAATAACCAATTCCTGGGGTGGTTGGAGTATCACAGGGGGGACTCCAACGAATCCGGGTATTTGGAGTTACGAAGGTGTGGCTGGTGCACATATTGTGTTTTCTGGCTTGTGCTTTTTAGCAGCTATTTGGCATTGGGTGTATTGGGATCTAGAAATATTTTGTGATGAACGTACGGGCAAACCCTCTTTGGATTTGCCTAAGATCTTTGGAATTCATTTATTTCTCTCAGGAGTGGCTTGCTTTGGTTTTGGCGCATTTCATGTAACAGGATTGTATGGTCCCGGAATATGGGTATCCGATCCGTATGGACTAACGGGAAGGGTACAAGCTGTAAATCCAGCGTGGGGTGTGGAAGGTTTTGATCCTTTTGTTCCGGGAGGAATAGCCTCTCATCATATTGCAGCAGGAACTTTGGGTATATTGGCGGGTCTATTCCATCTTAGTGTCCGTCCGCCCCAACGTCTATACAAAGGATTACGTATGGGAAATATTGAAACCGTCCTTTCCAGTAGTATCGCTGCTGTCTTTTTTGCAGCTTTTGTAGTTGCTGGAACTATGTGGTATGGCTCAGCAACTACCCCGATTGAATTATTTGGTCCCACTCGTTATCAATGGGATCAAGGATATTTCCAACAAGAAATATATCGAAGAGTTAGTGCAGGGCTAGCTGAAAAGCAAAGTTTATCTGAAGCTTGGTCTAAAATTCCTGAAAAATTGGCTTTTTATGATTACATCGGCAATAATCCGGCAAAAGGGGGATTATTCAGAGCGGGTTCAATGGATAACGGGGATGGAATAGCTGTTGGTTGGTTAGGACACCCTATCTTTAGGGATAAAGAAGGGCGTGAACTTTTTGTACGTCGTATGCCTACTTTTTTTGAAACATTTCCGGTTGTTTTGGTAGACGGAGACGGAATTGTTAGAGCCGATGTTCCTTTTAGAAGAGCAGAATCGAAATATAGTGTCGAACAAGTAGGTGTAACTGTTGAGTTCTATGGCGGTGAACTCAATGGAGTCAGTTATAGTGATCCTGCTACTGTGAAAAAATATGCTAGACGTGCTCAATTGGGGGAAATTTTTGAATTAGATCGTGCTACTTTGAAATCCGATGGTGTTTTTCGTAGCAGTCCGAGGGGTTGGTTTACTTTTGGACATGCTTCATTTGCTCTGCTTTTCTTCTTCGGACACATTTGGCATGGCGCTAGAACCTTGTTCAGGGATGTTTTTGCTGGTATTGACCCAGATTTGGATGCTCAAGTGGAATTTGGAGCATTCCAAAAACTTGGAGATCCAACTACAAGAAGACAAGTAGTCTGATACAATACATATATATATATATATTTTTGTATTTAGTTTTGTGATTTGATATATGATACCGAAAAAATCTTGATTTGAATCGATGTCTTTTCTTTGACTCTTTCCTTGTTCTTTCTTTATCCGGGAGACGATCTCAAATAAACAGGTATGGAAGCTATAATTGTAAATCACGATCGAATCTATGGAAGCTTTGGTTTATACATTCCTCTTAGTCTCAACTCTAGGAATCATTTTTTTCGCTATCTTTTTTCGAGAACCACCTAAAGTTCCAACTAAAAAGACGAAATGATTTTTCTGTATCTCAATTGAAAGTACTGAGCCTTCCAAAACAAAATTGGGAGGCTCATTACGTCAACTAGTCTCCGTGTTCCTCGAATGGATCTCTTAGTTGTTGGGAGGGTTGCCCAAAAGCAGTATATAAGGCGTACCCAGTAAAACTTACAAGTAAACCAGATAGAAAGATGGCAACTAGTGTTGCTGTTTCCATTATTATATAGTTTCAAGACCACAATGGATCTATGCTAAGATCATTTATTTACAACGGAATGGTATACAAAGTCAACAGATCTCACTGAATATAAAATAGGATTTATGGCTACACAAACCGTTGAGGGTAGTTCTAGATCTGCTTCAAGACGAACTATTGTAGGGGATTTATTGAAACCGTTGAATTCAGAATATGGTAAAGTAGCTCCTGGGTGGGGAACTACTCCTTTGATGGGTATTGCAATGGCTCTATTTGCGATATTCCTATCTATTATTTTGGAGATTTATAATTCTTCTATTTTACTGGACGAAATTTCAATGAATTAGATTCTATTAAGTTAACTAGCTTTTCAAGATAAAGCGGACCTCTTATTTTTATCCCATTCTATATTTGGAAGTTCGACCGTGAAATTTCTTTGTTTCTGTATTTCCGGAATATGAGTGTGTGACTTGTTAGAATGAATCCTATAGATAGTACAGAGAATAGGTCTGTCATCTTGCTAGAGATGTTTTTATTTCGTCGGATATTCTCATTCTCTGCTCGTATCTGAAGCACGGAATATATATATATAATATTACAAAGTATTTAGAACTATGATTCATACTTAATATTCAGACCTCGTGGCCGGCCTTACACATTTTTTTTTCAAAGAGTTAGATTTAGAAGTTATGTTATAAATTGATAGATTTTTATTTTTTCAAACTCCCGTTTATGCTTATTTTGATCAAAGTCCAAAGGACTCTTTGGATTTTTAGTTATTATGTCTATTAATTGAATAAATGATGATCCAACGGTTCTTACTCAAGGAATTTGCGGGCTTAGTTTGACAGGGTTTTATTGACTCATCGTGGTTCTAGTATGAATCTGAGGTTGTAATTGATTCATAGGTCTTAACAAGAAAATTCCTATCAATAATAAAGAAAACAGTCATAAAGTCTCATTACACACAAATAAAAATCACAAATAGGTAATTATAGAAGATTCAAGAGGCCTCAACATATAGATGAAGGAGCCGACTTGATTTTTTGGCATTATAACCACAATAAGAAACTTTCGGATTTTTATTCTTTCGTATCGTCAGAAAAGAGTAAATCGTACAATTAAGCAGTTTCAAACACATATCCGATAGAATCGTGTATTTTGGTCTTTCTGTTTGAGCCGTACGAGATGAAATTCTCATATACGGTTCTCAGAGGGGAGTACCTCGGTTTACCTATCTCAATAAAATCTATGATTGGTTCGAAGAACGTCTTGAGATTCAGGCAATTGCTGATGATATAACT